GTGTCAATATATAATATACTAATACTTCAGGATATGGTTAATTGAAGTGGGGTTGAGTGTTCTCTTTTCCACGATTATTCTTTAATATTGTTATGTTTTATTTTAGTTGGTTTTGTTTTGTTTATAGAAATTATTATTTATACCGGTTCATATTTTGTGAAAGGTTATAATTCTTCAGATATATTGGAGTTTACTTGAACTGTTGTGCCTAGATTGCTGTTATATTCATTAGGTGTGCCCTCCTTATATTTAATATATTTCATAGAAGGTGCAACCAAGTATGATCTTACCTTAAAGGTTGTAGGTCATCAATGGTACTGATCTTATGAAATCAGTGAGTATGGTGGAGAGATAGAATTTGATAGCTATATAGTAAATTTAGAAGACTTAAGAATGGGTGGTTATCGTTTATTAGAGGTTGATAATAGTGTAGTTTTGCCGTATTTAACTAAAATTCGTGTGTTGGTTACATCTGGAGATGTCCTTCATTCCTGAGCCCTACCTTCTATGGGTCTAAAGGTGGATGCTTGTCCTAGACGCTTAAATTTTATAAATTTGCTATCATTTCGTCCTGTTAGTATGTTTAGACAATGTTCTGAGATTTGTGGTATTAACCATAGTTTCATACCTATTCATATTGAGTTTTTGTCTTGAGATGATTTTTTAAATGTCTATGCTTCGTAAAAATGAGTTGTTAAATTTAGTATTAGGGTCATTTTCCTATCTTCCTGCTCCAGTTAATATTAGTTTCTGGTGAAATTGGGGGTCTATGACTAGGGTTACGCTGGTGTTACAGATCCTTACAGGGCTTTTTTTAACTATGCACTACGTATCTGATGCGAGTGTTGCATTTGATTCAGTTGTTCACATTGATCGTGATGTAAATTTTAGATGAATTATTCGGGCGGCGCATGCTAATAGAGCTAGTTTGTTTCTTTTTTGTATCTTTATACATATTAGGCGGGGTTTATATTATAAGTCTTTTATAAACGTACACACTTGAGGTGTTAGGGTAGTCTTATTGATTTTGAGTATACTTACTGCTTTTTTTGGTTATGTTTTGCCGTGGGGTCAAATAAGTTTTTGGGGTGCTACTGTTATTACAAATTTTTTAAGTGTGATCCCTTACTATAGGGTAGATATTGTTAATTGGATTTGAGGGAGGTATTCTGTTAGGTCACCGACCCTTACTCGTTTTTATACTTTTCATTTTTTATTTCCTTTTTTAATTGCTGTTTTTAGTCTTGTGCATTTAGTGTTTTTACATCGTACAGGGAGTTCAAACCCATTAAAACTAAGCTCTGGTGGTATAAAAATGCCTTTTTGGCCTTATAGTAGAATTAAGGATGTATTAGGCTTTCTTATTGTTTTTTCCTTATATTTTCTGATTGTGTTTTTTTTACCTAATTATTTTAGGGATCCCGAAAACTTCATAAAGGCTAATCCATTGGTTACTCCGGTTCATATTAAACCTGAGTGGTATTTTTTGTTCGCTTACGCAATTTTACGTTGTATTCCAGATAAAACGCTTGGTGTGGTTGCGTTGGTAATATCTATTTTAATACTCTTATTATTACCTTTTTTAAATAAGGTTGTTAATCTTAGCTACACAAAAACAGTGGGCATATGGTATCAAATTATTTTTTGGGTTTTTAGTGTTAATTTTGTATTACTAACTTGATTAAGGAGGTCTCCCGTAGAAGAGCCTTATATTATTCTTGCTCGTATTTGTAGTGTAGTGTATTTTATGTCTCTTTTTTTATTAAGAATTTTGTAGTGTTGTTCTTAAGGGTAGTATAATTAAATATAGCAACTTTACAAGTTGCTGATCCAAATTTGGTTCTTAATATCAGACCGATGGCAGAAAATATGCGTTAAGTTGTAAATTTAATAATGGTTTGTGTAAGACCTCGGTTTATTTGCCAACCCAAAACCGAAAGTTAGTAACACTAAGTTCAAAACTTATTTTATAGCCTTCGTTATCGGTTTTAGTGTATCGAAGTAATCCTTTTCATTTAGTGGATCAATCTCCTTGACCTATTATAGCATCTTTGTGTGCTTTGCAAACGGCGTTAGGGTTGGTCGTCTTTATGCATATAAAGAGTAGTATTCTTTTATTTTTAAGTTTGTTTTTTCTGTTAGTGGTCTCGTATTTATGGTGACGTGACGTTTCTCGTGAGTCTAGTTACCTGAGGTTTCATATAATTATAGTTCAGCGTGGACTTCGTATTAGAATAATTCTTTTTATTTTATCTGAAGTTTTCTTTTTTTTAGGTTTTTTTTGGACTTTTTTTCATTCAAGATTGGCAGCCGTAAGTGAAATTAGAGGTGTGTGACCTCCATATGGTATTGAGACTCTTGATCCATTAAATGTTCCATTATTAAACACAGTAGTTCTATTGTCTTCTAGAATTACTGTTACATACTCACATCATAGTATAATTTCCGGGTTATATTCAGACTCTGTTCTTAGATTAATTTTAACTTTGGTTTTAGGTTTTTTGTTTACTTTTCTTCAAGGTATAGAGTATTTTGAATCTTCATTTAATATCTCTGATAGTGTTTATGGTTCTATTTTTTTCATAGCTACGAGGTTTCATGGTTTTCATGTTATTGTAGGAAGCTTGTTTTTATTAGCTAATTTATTACGTTTATTAGCTAGGCAACTGGTAAGTTTTCAACACATCAGGTATGAGTGTGCTATTTGGTATTGGCATTTTGTTGATGTTGTATGGATTTTTTTATATTCAAGTGTGTATTGGTGGAGAAGTGTCTAAGGGGGTCTGTAAGTTAAAAAAAGACTAAAGAACTGCAAATTCTAAAGTATCAAAAGTGAGGATTGATCGGTCTCGAGGGGTTTAAGTTAATTTAAACTAATCGTCTTCAAAATGATCAATGTCTGATAAAGGTATCCCTTGTTTAAGTTAGTTAAGATTAATTTATTGTTGTTTTTTTATTTTAGGAAAATTCATTTTGTGTTAATTTAATGATCAAAGAATAGTAAATGTTTTGAGTTTAAGGAGTTAAACAATGATTTATTTGATTTAGGGTTAGCATTTATGTAGATAAATAAGGTGCCAGTAATCACGGTTATACTTTGTGCATAAAATGAATTTATATTATAGTGTAAGTCGTGTAATTATTTCTTATTAGTAGAATATAAGATGTAGTTATTTTAAATTTTATTATTGACAGGGATTAGATACCCCTTTATAAAATATATTTATAATAAAATAGAATTTCGGAATATAAAAAATTAGACGGTTGTTAGCTAAAACAGAGGTGCTTGTTTAGTAATATGATAATCCTCAATACAATTCACTATTAATAAGAAGTGTATGTCCGTTTAGATACTTTCATAAGTTAGTGTCTCTAAATCCAGGTCTCCATGCTAGTTTAATAGTTTTGAATGAGCAGCAATGTTATATCGTGGATTTATTTTTGAAAAAAATAATGAGAAAGGATTTGTATGTAAGTTTATGTAAAGATCTTAAATTGAAATTTTTTAGCTTGGAGTACTCACCGCCCGCCAATGTAAATGTAAATTTCTATAAAGCGTAACAAGGTAAGTTTTCTAGAAAGAGAACTTGGTTTTAAAGTCATTAGGATAAATAATCTTTCATCTTGTCATGATGAAGATCTCCAGAAATAGGAGATGTCTTTTGTTTATAAAGTAGTTTAAAATAAGTTGGTTTGTATATGGATGTTAGTAATAGTTGGTGCATTTAATAAGGTTTTGTTTACTTACTGTTGTTGCCTTTTGTATAATGATTTGAGGAGTTTGTAACTTAGATAAGGCATTCTCGAAGTAACAAGGTAAGACAGTGGTTTTAAATTAATGTTAAAATATTGATTTTTTAGCTGTGAGTTTGATATAAGAATCGGTTGTTGGGATAAATAGTAGATGCAATCTCTATGTGTGAGTGTTTCTGATAAGGGTCAGCTTTATCAGAACTTTTAATTTTTAAACACTCTATTTTAAAATAATTTTATTGTGTTGTTGCTTTTTGTGTTTTATAATGTGTCTTTATATTATCTTAAAATTAGTACTTGGTTTTAAATATTTTAAAAATGGTAAAATATTGTTATGTGTACATAGGTGTAAAGAAAGAAAGGAATTTGGCAATTTAGTTGTGTAAAAGTTTACCAAAAGCTGAGTTGGTTGATAACTAATAATCAATGTTGTCTGCTCAATGTTTTTAATAAATGGCAGCTTAAGGTTTTAATGTAGCGTAGTAATTTGTCTATTAATTGTAGTCTAGTGAATGGCTTAGGACAGCATCTTTCTATCTTTTTTGAAAGGAAATTCTTTTTGGGTGAAAATACTCAATAAGTAATAAAAGAAAAAAAGACCCTAGGTAGTTTTAGTGATATCATCGTATAAATATGTGAGAAGCTTTGGTTGGGGAAACGTCAGATTAATTTAATAACAATTTCTGTTTTGGTAGCCTGGGAGAGGTGTGTTATAATAATTCTGTTTTAGAAAAACTAACCCTAGGGGTAACAGCGCTATTAATTAGGAGAGTTCATATCGATTAATTAGTTTACGACCTCGATGTCGACTTAAATTTCACTTAGATGCAGCAGTCTAGGTATGTGTGTTTGTTCACCACTTAATAATTTACGTGAGTTGGGTTAAAAACGGGGTAACTTAGTTTGGATTTTTTCTTTAAGTGTTTGGATTTATTAGTACGAGAGGAAAACAAAATAATATATGAAGGTTAAATATATGTTTTATGAAGTGCCAGAGTTGTATGGGACGTCTTGATAAGACGTAGACGTATTTAAATACCTTCATATGTGTTTATAAACTTTGAAAGTTCTTTTCTTTTACACATACCGATTGGAGTTTTAGTTTTGTTTTTTTTATTAATATTTGTTAGAAAATATTTGAAGACGATTGAATTTGTTAGTGCAATAAAAGAGCTAATATTTCATTTTTATTCTTTAGTTTATCCTAGGGTTTGGATTATATTGGTGCTATTTGTTTTTATTTTAATAATAAATGTATTTGGTTTAGTTCCAGGCACCTTTTCTATATCTAGTCTTCCACTAATAACCTTGGGAATAAGGTTATTAATATGGGGTAGAGGGTATTTATACTGTATTATTAATAATTATAGTGGATGTGTGAGTCATTTTTTACCTCAAAGGGCACCTATACTACTGAGTGTTGTTCTTGTTTGGATTGAGATTATTAGTTGGTTATGTCGGCCTTTGGCTTTGGGTGTACGTTTAATAGCTAATATTACTGCTGGTCATTTATTGATATTTTTATGTAGGAGTGGAGTCTTTTTTTCTAGGTATTATTTTATAATTCCGTTTATTTTTCTGTTGGCTTTGGTTTTTTTAGAGGTGGGAGTGTCTTTTATTCAGTCTTATGTTTATCAGTTATTGCTGAGTTTATATATGCAGGAGGGATTAGAGTAAAGGTTAATGGGTTGTCATAAGTTTGCTAAACTTCTTGATCTAAGATTCGAATTCTTAGTAACCTTGTTTCAGAAGTTAGTTTAAAATAAAACGTAAGTTTTGGGGATTTAAAATGGGTGGAACCCCACTTTTGATTATGTTATATTTTTTGTTTTTTCTGGTTTTGTCAATTATCTTTTTAGTTAAGCGTAGATACTCTGAAGTTGTTTGTTTATTGTTACTGTTTACAATAACAATTTCTGTTTTTATAATGAAGATAATTAGTGTAGGTATGGTGTATAATATCTCTAATCAATTTTTTCCTCTTTTTTTAGATTGGTTTGGTATTCTTTTAGTATTACTATCTTTTTTGGTTGTTGTGTTTAGTATTATTGCCGGTTTTAGTCACGTATTTAAGAGTGCGTTAAACATTTATTTTAATTTAATAGTTATTATCATATTGTTTCTGACTTTGTTTTTTAGCGTATGAAATATTCTTTTATTTTTTTTTATGTTTGAGTTTGTTCTTTTACCTATAATTTTTATTATTGTTTTGTGAGGGAGTCAGATGGAACGTTTAATGGCTAATTATTACTTTTTTTTATATACTATTATCAGGGGTTTTCCTTTATTATTATCCTTAATCTATTTATCAATATATAGGCGTGCTTTTTATATAAGCATGGTTTTGGGTTTTGGGTTTGATATTGGATTTATTTATATAATAGGCATTAGTTTGGCTTTTTTATGTAAGTTGCCTATTTATAGTTTGCATATTTGACTACCTAAAGCCCATGTGGAGGCTCCCGTTGGAAGGTCTATGGTTTTGGCGGGGTTATTACTTAAGATGAGGGGGTATGGAGTGTTACGTACTTGTGGTTTGGTATTTTTTATTTGAGGTTTTGGGTTTTATCTGTTTATTAGATTGTTATTATTAAGGATATTATATCCTTTGGTTATTTGTTATCGACAGAGCGATGTTAAATCTTTAATTGCATATAGTTCTGTTAGACATATATGTGTAGGAGTATTAGGTTTATTATTTTTTGGGATTTATGGTCTTAAGAGGGCTTTTATTGTCTTTTTGAGACACGGGCTGATTTCTCCTAGAATATTTTATATTGGTAATTTGATTTATGAACGCTTGGGGTCGCGTATAATTTTAAGAATAGGTGGATTTGAAGGGAAAATAAAAAGATTTTTGTTTTTTTTGTTACTATTTTTTATTGGTAATATAGGTTATCCACCATTTATTAGTTTTTTTGGTGAATTATGTGTTTATTTTAGCTTATTAAGTTATAATTTTTATTTTTGGTTGGTTCTCTTTCTTTTTGTGTTGGTGTCTAGGGTAGTGATATTTTATTATATTGCTAAGTTAATAAAAAGGAGAGAGGGTTTTAAACCGATATATTATCTTAATAGTCGAGAGCGTTTTGGTCTTTTTAGGATAATATTTTTTTTAATATATATAACCCCATTAATGGTTTTTTTGTAAGATTTTAGTTTATAAAAAACATATAACTTGCACTTATAAGAAAAATTATTTTTAAATCTTGAGTTGTTAGTTTAAATAAAATAGTTGTTTTCTACACAACAGAAGCAATTTTGTATGGCTCAATTGTATTTATTTTTAGTTTTTTTCTTTTTAAGATTTATAAGTCTGCTTTTATCCGCGGAGGTTTTTATTAGTTTTTTAATTGTTCTTTTGTTGGTATATATCGGTAGTATAGATTTAATAAGAGATAGTACAAAAGAAGTGTTAGCTATGAATCAATCATATGAGTGTGGTTTTGAGTATGGTATGGGCAGATGTGGTTTTTCTTTACAATTTTATGTGGTAGGTTTTTCTTTTCTTTTATTTGATTTAGAAATTTGTTTATTTACACCCCTCATCTTAAGTATTAATATTAGATCAAGGGCATTGTATTTTAGTGTAGTATTTTTACTGGTGGTGTTTTTTATTTATTTGTATGAGGTGATACTAAGGGCTTTTAATTGATAGTAATGTAGGTTAAGAAAACCATTGGATTTATTATCTAAAAATACACTAAGTGTCATTATTACCTTTTAGTTTATTAATAAAATACTGTTTTTGTAATGCAGAGAAAATTAGAATTAAGGGTAGTATTTATGTAGTTTAAATAAAGAATTTTATGTTTTCATCATAAGGGTTTACGTTAGTTAATATGTAACATAAATTGTGTCATGAATAAATCGTTGATTATTATCTACAAATCATAAGGATATTGGAACGTTGTATTTTATTTTCGGAGTTTGGGCTGGTTTGGTTAGAACTGGTATAAGTGTTTTTATTCGTTTGGAGTTATCACAGATTAGGCAAGTAGTAAGGGATGGTCAACTATATAATGTAGTAGTTACTGCTCATGCATTTGTTATAATCTTTTTTTTTGTTATACCTATTATAATCGGGAGGTTTGGTAACTGGCTGTTGCCTTTAATAGTGAGAAGCCCTGATATGGCTTTTCCACGATTAAATAATATAAGTTTTTGGTTACTACCTCCTGCATTATTTTTACTTTTAATCTCTTCAATAATTGAAAGTGGAGTGAGAACTGGTTGAACAGTATATCCACCTTTAGCTAGAAATTTAGCACATTCAGGGGCAGCCCTAGACTGTGCTATTTTTTCATTACATTTGGCTGGAGTATCAAGCATTTTAGGTTCTTTAAATTTTATAACTACTTTGTTTAATATAAAAACTAAAGGTTGGGATTTGTTTTCTATACCATTGTTTTGTTGAACAGTTTTAGTAACAACTATCCTATTGCTTTTATCTCTACCAGTGTTGGCAGCAGCCATTACAATATTACTGTTTGATCGTAACTTCAACACATCTTTTTTTGATCCAGCAGGAAGAGGTGACCCAGTGTTGTATCAACACTTATTTTGGTTTTTTGGTCATCCAGAGGTATATATTTTAATTTTACCAGGATTTAGAATAATTAGTCATGTGATTGTTTTCTATACAAACAAAGAGCTGGTTTTTGGTTTTTATGGTATAGTTTGAGCGGTCATTAGAATTGGATTTTTAGGTTTTTTGGTATGAGCGCACCATATGTTTACAGTGAGAATGGATGTAGACTCACGAGCTTATTTTACTGCTGCAACAATAGTTATTGCTGTGCCTACGGGAATTAAGGTTTTTTCTTGAATGGGGACAATGGTGAGAGCAAAGGTTGTTTGAAAGCCTGCGATATATTGAGTTTGTGGTTTTTTGTTTTTGTTTACTACTAGAAGATTAACAGGTATTGTACTATCAAATTGTAGCTTAGATTTAGTATTGCATGACACTTATTATGTGGTGGCTCATTTTCATTATGTGTTGTCAATAGGTGCAGTGTTTGCTATTTTTGCAGGAATAACACATTGGTTTTATTTGTTTTTCGGAGTTATATTGAGCGATAGTCTTTGTATTTTACAATTTTGAGTAATGTTTGTTAGGGTTAATTTAACTTTTTTTCCTCAACATTTTTTAAGGTTAGCAAGAATACCTCGACGGTATAACGATTATCCGGATTTTTATTTGATGTGAAATGTTATCTCTTCTGTAGGTTCATTATTAAGCGTTGTTGGTGTGATTTTGTTTATAAGAGTTATTTGAGAAGCATTCTCTTCTAATCGAGTCATTTATAATACAGAATCTTCTCCGCTGTTTATGGAATGAGTTAATGGAACTCCTCCACCAGCTCACACCTGAATAGAAGGGCCAGTAACCTGTACTTTGCGTAATTAGCGCAGATTAGTTTAGCATAATAAAGTGTGGATTACTGTTAATAATCAGGTTGTTTTTTAAAAAATAAGCTAATGGAGTCATTATTATAAAAAGTATTTTTAATTTCCAATTAAAAAGTAAGATCTAAATCTTATGGCTTAAAGTAAAGTTTTGTAGTTAAAAAAATAATAAAAAGTTTGAAACTTTTAGTTGGAGGGTGGACTCCCATACTTATAATGTTTATAAGATTAGATTACTCTGTTATTCTGATTAGTGTTATGTTTGTTTTTTCTTCGATAATTTTTGTTGGTGGTTATTATATTTATATTGTAGTGGGGTTGTTGTTGGTGAGTTCTATATTAGCGCTATTAATGTTTTTAAATAGGGTGTTATTTTTTTCTTTTCTGTTTATGTTAGTTTATTCTGGTGGTATATTGTTATTAATTATATACATTAGTGCTATGCTAAGGGATGTTGAGGTTAAAAATACTGGTAGAGTACATCATTATATTTTGGGTCTTTATTTGTTTATAATAAGTAGTGGTTATTTATCTAATTACTTCGAACCCGAAATAATTAGGGTAATTTTCTTATCGAACAGTTATTATATAATATTTAGGGTTTTGTTGTTAGGTATTTCTCTTATTATCGTGCTAAGATCTTTACTGAAAAAATATGTTTAGGGTAAGTAGTTTAAAATAAAACGTAAGTTTTCGGGTCTTAAGATCATATTTTTTTTTGCTGCCCTTTTGCCACAGTTAAATTTTTTATCTTTTTGTGTTGAGTTTTTTTTGTTTATTTCTATTTGTGTTAGGATTATGTTAAATTTTAAAAGAGAAATTGTTTAGTTTTTTGTACAAGATATTTTATATAAAATACAGTTCTGAAAAGACTGAGAAAAAGGATGCTTTTCTTGTAGACCAATATGGCAGAGGAGTATGCGAAAGTTCTAAGATCTTTTTACGATTTTAAAAAAATCTATTGGTTGTTGGTTTATTTTATATTATTTCAGTATTTGTTTGTTTTACTTTGAGTTAGATTTTTGATGTTAATATTATATTTTTTGCTTTTATTTTTTTTTAATATTAGGAGTTTTAGTTTTTATAAAAAAATCCAAAAAATGTATAAATGAGGTATCCTGTCTATTTTTTTTATGTCTTTTTTTTCTTTAGTGTTTGGTGGCTTTGTAAATTATGTTTTGTTTCAGGAAACTCGGTTGTGGTTAATAAACAGTCCTCTATTACACATAGATACTAGATCAATGGTATTTTTTTCTTTTGCTTTATTTGTGTCTTGGTCAATTATGAATTTTGGGGTAGATTATATGAGTGATGAAAAAGGTGTCGGTTATTTTTTAGGTTATCTGATTCTTTTTTTATTTTTTATGTTTTTTTTAGTATTTTCTGGGAGTTTTATAGTATTATTTATTAGATGGGAGGGGGTCAGGCTTTTATCTTTTCTTTTAATTTCTTGATGGGGTTACCGGATGGAAGCAGTGAGCAGGAGTATACAGGCGGTTATTTATAATCGTGTAAGAGATGCTGGGCTTCTTCTTTTTTTAGTGATATACTTAATTTTAGGAAATAGCTTATTCTTAAGAGAGTCTTTAGTAATATCAGTTTTGTTTTTTTTGTTTGTATTAAGGGTGTTGGCTAAATCTTCCCAGTTTTTATTTCACCCATGATTACCTAATGCGATAGAGAGACCAACCCCAGTGTCTTCATTATTACACTCATCAACAATAGTAGTGGCAAGGGTATATCTTTTGATACGGTGTATAAGTATATTTTCCATTTCATTTATAGTATTTGTAGTGGGGTTGTTGTCTTGTGTGTTGAGAAGGGTTTTTGGGTTTTCTCAATTTGATTTCAAAAAAGTTGTTGCTTATTCTACAACAAGTCAGTTGGGTTTTATGATAATAATGTTAAGGTTGGGTTTTACAAGATATTGTATATTATATATAATAGCCCATGCTTTTTTTAAGGCAATAATTTTTATAATGAGTGGAGTTGTAATTCACATGGCTAGGGGAGCCCAAGATTTTCGTAGAATAAATACAATAATTTTATTAAATAATTTGATAAGTTTTCTTTATGTTATGAGGGCTTTGGTAATAATAAGATTACCTTTTTTATCTGCTTTTTGAATTAAAGATTTGGTTTTAGAGGAAACTAATTTTAGTTATTTAAGAATAACCTTTTGGTTTTTTTTTAGAATTGCAATTGTGTTAACAAGTTTGTACAGTATACGTTTATATTTTAGGTTGTTTGAGGCTTTTATTTTTAACCAAAAAAAGCTAATAATAAGAAAATCTTTGGTAAATTTTTATTCGTATATTCGTTTGTTTTTAGGTAGTGTTAGAGTGGGGTTGTTATTTTTTATATATTATAGACCGATAAGGCATATTTTAATAACTAGCGGGACTAAAATATTTGGTCTAATTGTCTTGGTACTTAGGGTATTGGTTTCATTTTTTTTAATTAAATTTAGCGGTTTTGGTTTTTATAAGCTAAGGTATTTATTATATTACAATCCATTAGCACACAAATTTAGTAGGGGTTTTTTTTATAAGATTAGTGAGTACACTATTTTGTTAGATTTTATTTTTATGGAGTACTTTTTTAGTGGTGGGATTTTTTATACCCGTGGGGTAGTTAGTAGTATACGTGTTTTTTTATTTTTTCTTTTTATTTTTTTAATATTAAGTACTTTGTAATAGGTGGAAGCTTTTGTTTGAAGTGTTTAACTTTTGATTAAATGAAACCGGATACGTTCATCTAATTGTTTCTCTTTTTTTTTATTATTATAGTGGTTTTGGGTTTGATATTACTAGATGTGTTGTATATATGAGTTTTATTAGAAGTGGTTTTTTTTGGTGTGGTTGGTATCTTGGTCTATTTAGGAGGTAAGAAATTGACTATGAATAGAGTGGTCTATTATTTTTTTGTGCAAGCGATAAGGGGTTTAATTTTGATTTTATCTTTTTTAAGCGAAGTGTGTATATATGGGAACATATATTTACTAAATAATTGTATTGGGGTCTTAAATTTTTTTTCTTGTTTAATAAGGCTTATAATTAAGCTAGGCTTTTATCCTTTTTATATCCAAATTTTGATTATTATAAGCTTATTAAATTTTAAACAGAATTTAGTTTTTTTGGTTTATCCAAAGTTGTTGCCACTAATAATAATATATGATATTATTCAGCAAGGTAGTGCGCTGTTTATTGTATTTGTGTTTTCTTGTTTTTTATTAGTAGTTTCAAGTGTACAAAGAGTCATCACCACAGACATCCGTGCTATTTTGGGTTGGTCTGGTATAAGTCAGCTTAGTTGAATAGTATTATCAATTTTTTCTAACCTTTTTATTTTTTTAGTTTTTTTCTTTTTTTATTCATATGTATTGATTTTTTTTGTTGAAAGTTTAAATAGTATAAGAGAGAGGTTTTTTTTTGGGTTTGGTTCATTAAGAGTTGGAAGAAGTATTGAGTATATAGTGTTTTTAATACTTATTATAATGTCTGGATTAGCTCCATTTTTATTTTTTTATTTAAAAGTTTTATTAGTGTTTTCATTTCCAACGGGGTTTTATAAAGCTGGTTTGCTCTTAGTTTTGATTGTAACTATTAGAGTATTATTCTTTTACTTACGATTAATACAGTATATTATTAGAGTTGGTTATACTTCAGGTTTTTTTAAAGTTATGAGAGGTTCTTTAAATTTTAGTAGAGGATTTATTATATTGTTTTTTGGTTTTTTAGGTGGTAGGGTTTTATTACTATTAATTTAGAGTGTGGTAAACTAAAAAAGTTGTAGGATTCATTATCCTGTTATGGTTTGTAGCCCTACATTATTAGTAATTGTTTACTTTTGTTTTATGTAGCTATCCCTTTATTAGTAATTAATGCGAATATTGTGGTGTATTGTTTGTTTCTATTATTATTAGTTGCTTTTTTAGTATTATTAGAACGTAAAATTTTGGGTTTACTTCAAGAACGTAAAGGACCAAACATTGTTGGGTTATTTAGGTTGGTTCAGACCGTAATAGATAGAATTAAATTATTAATTAAATTTAGTTATACTAATTATATAAGCTTTTATTTTTTAATTCTACCTGTTCTTAGGTTATTATTATCTTTTGTGCATTGATTAGTGATTCCATTTCCTTTTGAGTTGTTTAGAAGAGATTATACTATCGTTTTTTCTTTTGTGGTGATGAGGTTAATAGTATATGTTGTTTTGAGATGTGGTTATGTGTCTGGAAGTAGTTACAGAGTTATTAGGTCGGTTCGATCTGTTGCTCAAATAATTTCGTATGAGGTTGTATTTATATTTTATCTTTTGGGTTTGATATTTATACTCAGGAGTTATTCTTGAAAATCGTTTTTGGATGGTAGGGTTTTAGATTTCTCTTTAATGAAATACTTATTTTTGTTAATTTGATTTGTTTTAAGTACGTCTGAGTTAAATCGAACTCCTTTTGATTTGGTTGAAGGTGAGTCAGAGCTAGTTTCTAGATATAATGTAGAGTACTCTAGGTTTAGGTTTACACTTCTTTTTTTATCAGAGTATATAAATATTTGATTTATAAGGGTGATTTTTTATTTTATTTTTGGGTTGGGTTTTACAATATCTATCATAAGTGTTGTATTATTTGTTTTTTTAACGGTAGTAATTCGTGGGTTGTTACCCCGTTTTAAGTTTACACAACTGATTAACTTAATATGAAAAGTTTTTTTACCTTTTGTATTTGTTTTTTTATTATACTTTATTCTGTTAAGTTTATTCGTTTAATAAGTAGTAGTTTAAGAAAAATAACATGTTTTGATCGTGGGGTTAGTTTAATAGACTCTCTTATATTTGAATATTTTTGTTATAATAATGCTTTTGATTATTGTCTTTTTGGTTTTGACTCGATTAGAAATAATATACGTATTGGTAATACTCGAGTTTTTTTTTATATTAATTGTTTTTCTAAGTACTATGATAATAAGAAAATTATGATTGGGAATGGTTTTATTAACTATTTCGGTTTGTGAGGGAGTATTAAGAATTACGTTATTGGTAATTTTTAATTTATTTTATACTGGTTTTTTGTTTAAGAATTAATTTCTTCATAGGATAAGAATAATCCGTAATATTTAGGATATTAAGATATAATTTATTTATTGACAGAAGTGTTAATGTACTTTAGTTTATAAAAAATATTGGTTTGTGGTGCTAAAGAAGGGTTTTGTCCAGGTACAACGACTTGAAAAGTGTAGTCCGTTAAAAGGAGAAGGT